ATAGACGCTTATGACCTCCCCCTCTATGCCCTGCGGTAATGATCCCTCTGGCATTACGACCTTTACCACAACGATGCTGTCCATAGATCAAATTATTTCGTGGATTGGATTTCACTTGACTGTCTACGGCTCCATTGCGTGTGCTCGGGGTAGAAGTTTTGTATAAATGTATTGCCGTGTTATTAAGTCTTTTGCTTTAAGTTCTTTTCTCTATAAGAGGTGGAATAGAATAACCCGGTTGAAGCGTAATGATCATACGTCTGTAATGCATTGTATGTCCCATAATAGGTCCCATCCTTTTACCCTTTCCCGGGAGTCGATGACTATTCATAGCTCTTACCTTGACACCAAAGAAGAGTTCGACCCAATGCTTTATTTCTGTCCTAGTTGATCCTGATTCGACATTAGAAGTATATTGATTGTTCCCCAATAACCGAATACTTTTTTCTGTAAATACTGCATATTTGATTCCATCCATAAATCCATTTTCTTCCCTATGAGTTCCAGTATCGATAAGAATTCTAGTTCTTACTGTTCATATGTTATGGTATGAATATACCATACCAATTCGCTATGTATGGATGATGAGATTCCATTGATACAGAGCCAATTCCAATAGACTTATTGAATGTTCCCATTGGCGTGCATCCAGCAGGAATTGAACCTACGAATTTGCCAATTATGAGTTGGGCGCTTTAACCATTCAGCCATGGATGCTTAACAGGGATCATCGTACATCGTGAATAACCAAATTCCAATTGAAATGAAATCTTTAGGAGGAATCAATGAAACGACATCAATTCAAATCCTGGATATTCGAATTGAGAGAGATATTGAGAGAGATCAAGAATTCTCACTATTTCTTAGATTCATGGATCAAATTCGATTCAGTGGGATCTTTCACTCACATTTTTTTCCACCAAGAACGTTTTATGAAACTCTTTGACCCCCGAATTTGGAGTATCCTACTTTCACGTGATTCACAGGGTGCAACAAGCAATCGATATTTCACGATCAAAGGTGTAGTACTGCTTGTAGTAGTGGTCCTTATATCTCGTATTAACAATCGAAAGATGGTCGAAAGAAAAAATCTCTATTTGATGGGGCTTCTTCCTATACCTATGAATTCCATTGGACCCAGAAAGGAGACATTGGAAGAATCTTTTTGGTCTTCCAATAGAAATAGGTTGATTGTTTCGCTCCTGTATCTTCCAAAAGGGAAAAAGATTTCTGAGAGTTGTTTCATGGATCCGCAAGAGAGTACTTGGGTTATCCCAATAAAGAAAAAGCGTATCATGCCTGAATCTAACCGGGGTTCGCGGTGGTGGAGGAACCGGATCGGAAAAAATAGGGATTCTAGTTGTCAGATATCTAAGGAAACCGTAGCTGGAATTGAGATCTCATTCAAAGAGAAAGATAGCAAATATCTGGAGTTTCTTTTTTTATCCTATACGGATGATCCGATCCGCAAGGACCATGATTGGGAATTTTTTGATCGTCTTTCTCCGAGGAAGAAACGAAACATAATCAACTTGAATTCGGGACAGCTATTCAAAATCTTAGGGAAAGACTTGATTTGTTATCTCATGTCTGCTTTTCGTGAAAAAAGACCAATTCAGGGGGAGAGTTTCTTCAAACAACAAGGAGCTGGGGCAACTATGCAATCCAATGATATTGAGCATGTTTCCCATCTCTTCTCGAGAAACAAGTGGGGTATTTCTTTGCAAAATTGTGCTCAATTTCATATGTGGCAATTCCGCCAAGATCTCTTCGTTAGTTGGGGGAAGAATCAGCACGAATCGGTTTTTGGGAGGAACGTCTCGAGAGAGAATTGGATTTGGTTAGACAATGTGTGGTTGGTAAACAAGGATCGGTTTTTTAGCAAGGTACGGAATGTATTGTCAAATATTCAATATGATTCCACAAGGTCTATTTTCGTTCAAGTAACGGATTCTAGCCAATGGAAAGGATCTTCTTCTGATCAATCCAGAGATTCTTTCGATTCCGTTATAAATGAGAATTCAGAATATCACACATTGATCGATCAAACAGAGATTCAGCAACTAAAAGAGAGATCGATTCTTTGGGATCCTTCCTTTCTTCAAACGGAACGAACAGAGATAGAATCAGATCGATTCCCGAAATGCCTTTTTGGATCTTCCTCCATGTCCTGGCTATTCACGGAACCTGAGAAGCGGATGAATAATCATCTGCTTCCGGAAGAAATCGAAGAATTTCTTGGGAATCCTACAAGATCCATTCGTTCTTTTTTCTCTGACAGATGGTCAGAACTTCATCTGGGTTCGAATCCTACTGAGAGGTCCACTAGAGATCATAAATTGTTGAAGAAAAAACAAGATGTTTCTTTTGTCCCTTCCAGGCGAGCGGAAAATAAAGAAATGGTTGATATATTCAAGATAATTACGTATTTACAAGATACCGTCTCAATTCATCCTTCGGAACCATATCACATCCCGGATCTGGTTCCGAAGGATGAACC